TCAATTCATCTCTCTATTTTCTGTGAAGAGGGGATATAGGGAGTAGGATCTAATTCCCGGGGGGGGTCCTTATTTTCTTTTTTTTTTGTTTCGCATTTCTCATCGAACAAATACAGTAATTTCAATTACTTCAACCAGTACCGATTCATGGGGGAGAGACATATGTAGATTGGTACAGTTGTTGGTAGGACCATATTCAGGATTCCATACCGTACTGGTCTGACTTTTTAGATTGCTTCTGATCCATGGAATAGAATACCCATATGTTTCTCGGGAACACATATCAAAATTGGATTCCTTTATTGTTTATTGTATGATACAAAATTAACTTAGCCTTAACATAGTTAGCCCGACAGAGTACTTTTCAGATTATATGAAAACTACCGCCTTTTCTTCTAGCTCCGATTTTGTGTAACCTCAATTTCTAAACTGAATTTTGGATATGATATATGTACCAGTCCCAATCCAAGGAAAGGGGCTATTACTATTAATAAAAGAGAGATCAAACAAAGATCCATCCCTCTTAGTAAGGGAATGAATAATACTTTTGGATTCCTATTTTATTTGAAAGGTCCTATCGAAGAAAGAGCAAACTCCAAAATAGTGAATTTATCGAAATATTGGATCTTTTATACCGGGATCCATCTTTATCACACCTCTTTGTCTTTCAAGAAAATGAGATCATAAAAAAACTTAGTGAGTTTAGAACTTTACTTCTTCTTTTTTCCATTTCACTTCTACTGTTTGGGTTTGTGACCAATGGAAGCGGCAGACGGGTCTTATGATACCTCATCAGATGATTGTATACGGAAGACGGTAGGTTATAGAAAAGAAAGAATGAAAAATGCAACGGGATTCTTGATTGTATCGGGAATCCAATTTTGGATTCGTTATGGATAAAAGATCTTCCTATGTTATACTATTCAATTCTCGACAATGAATCGATTTGATAGCTCAGATATTGTTATTCATGATATTGATACGATTCAATATCAAATATCATCGGGCTGCAATTCATCTCATTGAATTTACAGGAAAAGATTTCTCATCTCTATGGGATTAGATCCCGAGTTATTATGAAGTAAAAAAACAATGAGATTATGGAAGTAAATATTCTCGCATTTATTGCCACTGCACTGTTCATTCTAGTTCCTACTGCTTTTTTACTTATCATCTACGTAAAAACAGTTAGTCAAAATGATTAATTTGAATGAAGCTTGACTTCTTAGTTCTTATCAATGATTGAAGAAATGAAAGGGATTTGAATTCCACGCCTTAAATGAAATGGGCGGGCTAGAATCAGCAGTATATGAGATCCGATAGTATGGTAGAAAGAAATATATATATGAACCTTTCTACCACACTATCTATTATTGTCTAAAGTTGTACTGTATTTGTACTGTATAAAATAAAGGCTTAATATAAATGAATCTATAATATGCATGCATCTTCATATATGTACATATAAATTACATATTACATATATGTAATGTACATATAAATAACACCCCAATTCCGGTTTTTCGTTGCATCTATTTGATTTGTATTGATTCCGATCAATCCGAAATAATCGAATGTCACTCTTACTTTTACGGTTATAATTACTAGGTTTCGGATTGTTTTTGTTTTTCCAATAGGAATCCCCGGATTCGCCGAAACAATAAAATCAATGGAAGAAGAATTTTATATAATAAAAATATAAAATAAAAGAAACAACTAAGTAATACTTTTTTTATTTTAGCATTCCGAACCAGTAATTGATTGAGCCGTTGACAGATGATCCAAAGAGTTCTATGGAAAATTATGCATATTTGAAAAAAAAAAAAAAAGAGTAGTAGATCCCACCCCACCGATTTCTAACGCTTGAACCGGGGTCGATAAAGCAGAAATAAATCTTATTTCTAAGAGTATAAAAAAAGCAGTAAGTGCGCAATATGTGAATCGCCCAACGCAAGATCTTATTCTGCGTAGTACTTCGTTCGACAACGACTATATCTATGTTGCCTCCGGGAGAAAGTACGTATCTACGTAATAACAGAACGACTTCCTCTTTGAACAGGAAGAAAGAGGGAAACAAATAAAAAAGGGGGGTCAGTTGCTTCTCATTGTAATATCCATATAAAATTCTGGTAAGGACTAGTTCATCGAAATAGAATATTTAGGAATAATTTGGTTGGAATAAAATTAAGATCATGCGTATCGTATTTCTTTTACTTCCCAAATACGAACATGGGAATCATTGAAATATTTGTTTGATTCAAAGGTTATTATTCATATATTACATTACTGGATTCCAGTAGAATTTTGAAATGGAGATATTTTTATTGAAAAACGCTTTACAGAACGATATATGCAACAATTGATACAGTTTGATTACTCAACTCAATTAGTAGTGCTTCTAGAGTCCACTTCTTCCCCATACTACAAGTGAAAGGGAAAATGTAAAGACTACCATTAAAGCAGCCCAAGCAAGACTTACTATATCCATGTGAATTATGTCCCCTATCTCTATGAATATGAAGGAATTCTTCCATTATTGATCACTAATAATAGTGGAATTAATGGCGCAGAGTCAAAAAGGGATTCTGACCAAACGCTATTGATGAAACAATCCAATAAACCCACCCATAACAAGTTCCTATAGGATTTCTGGTAGAATCGGGGAGCATTAAGCACAAGCAAGATACGCAGTTACCCCCTTGGTATTATCAAGGGAATGGAACATGTAGAAATAGTAAGGCCCTTTGTTTCTTTTGTTGTGTTGTCGCAACAGACATAACAATCTACAATCAAGATAGATCACTACCTATCACATATCTCCCATTTGATTTAACCCTTACTGTACTGTCTCCCGGCTGTCTCTGTGAAACAACCGGGAGACAGTCTATTAATTCTTGACTGGGGGTTAGGGAAAAGAAAGAAGTTTTTTCCACTTTTGTTTTATTCTTTATATTCTATAAAAAAAGGGCAATTATCTATCCAATCCAATATTGATTGGATGTCATGTCTGAGCATTCCGAGACACTCGTGAGTCTGTATACAAGGTACCTTCCCCACTTTCCACAACTACTAATTCGATTCTCCACCCGATTATCCAATTATCCAATCTAACCCAAAACTCAGTCAGTAGACCTTACACTAGTAGTGGAGGGGAATCCGGAAGTCTTGATAGCTAGACCTTCCTATCCCCCCCTTGGATCCTAGGCGCAAGGGTTGGCATTCCTTTCTTTATAGAACCTCCAGATTCTTACAATAAAGCAAGTATCAACAGCCCTAGTCTTTTTCCTCTTCTGCTTCTGCTGAGCAAAATTTCGGCGAGTTATATCAGCAGAAATAATAAAGGATTTCGAGTTTTTTGTCGATGAGGCGGCACCCGGATTTGAACTGGGGAAAAAGGATTTGCAGTCCCCCGCCTTACCACTCGGCCATGCCGCCAAAATAATATAAAATAGATGGAAATACTTCCTTTTTTTGATTGGATTTGCATCTTGAATCCCGTTTTATTTATCCCCTTCCTAAACCTAAAAAATTCCCTCTTTTTGGTTTGGATCCAGTTGATTCCCTTCGATTGATTGTATGGTATCTCAAATATCAAAACACACAACACCTGAAAACTTCCTTCCCTTTTTATCTTTCAAAATAAAATGTGGATTTGAAGTTACAGAATGAAAAATGCATGGCAAATTGGAACCATTAACTATTGTATTGACTTGAATTCATGAAAGGTTCTTGGGTCTAAAATTGCGTTTCCTTAATGGCATAAAAATGAAGTTGATACACAACTAATCAGTATAAATTCTTTTCAATAATCAATCCTTTTCAATTCAATTTACATTATAACAACAATTATATATATGTAAACCCCAGAACAGAAATTGTTACACAGATATACCTAATCAGGTATCTTAGCCATATATGGCTAGGCTATAAGGAATTAAAAAGAATTAAGGGAATTCTCGTGCTTCCATTTTTCATTGAATCTAAAATAAAATCGAAATTATGATGTCCTGTGTTGTGTTGCCCCAAGTAGAGCTGGGATAGGAGATATGCGGATAGCTATCTAGCTATATCTGCGGGTGCTTAATAAATACAACTCTTCTTAGACACCTCAATCGTATTCCACGAATTCTACTAACAAATAAACAAATGGGTCAAAGTGTCTCTATTCTCTGAGAATCATTCATTTTTTGAACAATGGAATCGGCGAAAAAAAAGTTAAGTGCTAAAAATCAAAAAGAAACTCTATACTGTTCCTGATTATTCTGTCTTTATCTCATTCATAGATAACAGATCCAATCTGAAATCATTTATTTTTCTGATATCCAATCAAATTGTAATATCATAATAATAGGTAGAAATTGGATGACTTTTAATTGATATTTTATACAAGACTCCAAAAAAGGTATAATTGGCATAATTATGTTTCCAGGAATGTTTTATCAATTTGTATCTGTTGCAAATTTGAGTAGAAAATTTCTCTTTATTCCTCCGCTCACACGTATTTGATACATTACATATATGATATGGAGTTGGGTAAAATTTCATGTGATTCAGTAAACAGAATATACATTCCATCATTGCTAGATCGATCCATATGGTTCGATGAAGAATGAGCCAATAATGGAATTCTTGCGATAAATGGGAAACTTAAGATGCTCCGAGATGGAAATGAGGGAATGTCTACAATACCTGGGTTTAGTCAGATACAATTTGAGGGGTTTTGTAGGTTCATTGATCAGGGTTTGATGGAAGAACTTTATAAGTTTCCAAAAATTGAAGATATAGATCAAGAAATTGAATTTCAATTATTTGTGGAAACATATCAATTGGTAGAACCCTTGATAAAAGAAAGAGATGCTGTGTATGAATCACTCACACATTCTTCTGAATTATATGTACCCGCGGGATTAATTTGGAAAACCGGTAGGGATATACAAGAACAAACCATATTTATTGGAAACATTCCTTTAATGAATTCCCTGGGAACCTCTATAGTAAAT